TTTTTTTTTAAAGAAAAAATATTTAAAATGGTTTATATATATATATATATATATATATGTATTATAAAAATTAATATTAATTAAATAATTTATTTTATTAATATTATATATATATATAAATAAATTATTTAATTTATATTAAATAAAAAAATTTATTTTTATTTAAATGAATATATATATATATATATAATTATTAATTTTTAATAATAATATTAATTAAAAGAAAAAAAATAGATTATTAAATATTTAATAATTTATATTAAATATTTATAATATATATATTTATGTATATTAAATATTTAAATATAAAAAAAAAAAAAAAAAACTATGCTAAAATTTATATATTTAAATAAATTTTTTATGGTTTAAATAATTTATTTTAAATTTATTTTACATATAAATTTTAGTGTTAATTAATAATTATTTTAATAATAATTATTGAGTTAAGTAGTAATTAATATTAAAAATTTAAGAAATTAAGATTTAGTAATATTAAAATTAATAACAAATTTTGTGCCAGCAGTTGCGGTTATACAAAAGTTAAATTAAATTAAATTAGTAAATTAATAAATAAAATTAAAATTTAATTAAATATTAAATTATTAAGTGAAATTTTAATTTAATTAAAATAAAATAAAAAAATTATGATTTAATAAATTTTATTTATAAACTAGGATTAGATACCCTATTATTAAAAATTTAAATAAAAATACTAAAATAGTAGATAATTATTTATTGAAACTTAAATAATTTGGCGGTATTTTAGTTCATTTAGAGGAATCTGTTTAATAATTGATATTCCACGAATAAATTTACTTAATTTTTTATTTTGTATATCGTTGTTAAAAAAATATTTTTTAATAAAAATAATATTTAAAAATTAATATAAAAAATTAAATCAGATCAAGATGCAGATTATAATTAAGAATATAATGGATTACAATAAATTTATTTATTTATGAATATTAATTTGTAATAATTAATTAAAAGTGGATTTAAATGTAATTTTATTTAATTTAATAAAATGATTTAAAATTAAAGTATGTACATATTGCCCGTCGCTTTCATTCATAAATTGAAATAAGTCGTAACAAAGTAGAGGTACTGGAAAGTGTTTCTAGAAATACAAATTAGAGCTTGATAAAGTATTTCATTTACATTGAAATGATATTGAACTATTCAATTAATTTGAGGGGGATAATTAATAATTTATAAATAATAAAAATAATTTTAATAATTAAATGGGGGTTTAAGTATTAATAAAGAAATAATTATATAATTTATAGTTAATAAGTATTGTAAAAGAAATTTGAAATAAATGAAAATTAATCAATTAATAAGTAAATTTAATTTATTGTATCTTGTGTATCAGAGTTTATTAAAAAAATTATTTAAATAAATATTTCTCGAATTAAAAAGAGTTAATTAATTAATAAAGTTATTGTTTCATAAATATTTTAAATAATTAATTAGAAATGAAATGTTAATCGTTTTTTAATATATCTAGTTTTTCTAGAAAAAAATTTAATTTTATATAAATTTAATAAAATATTTAATTAATTAATTATTTTAAAATAAAATTTAATAGTTTAAGGGATAATCTTTAAATTAAATATTTATAAATATTAATAAAATAAATGAAATTTTTAAAATTTATATTGTTTAGAAATTATAATTTATTATAAATAATTTCATTTAAAAATAAAATTTTATAATAATTTAAATTTTTATAGAAAAATATTTTTTATTAATGTCTAAATAGTTATAATGATAAAATTAGTATAAAAAATAATTAAATTATGAATAAAATAAAAAAAAATAATTAAAAGGAATTCGGCAAAAATTTATATTCACTTGTTTATCAAAAACATGTCTTTTTGAAAATAATTTAAAGTCTAATCTGCCCACTGATTTAAAATTAAAGGGCTGCAGTATTTTGACTGTACAAAGGTAGCATAATCATTAGTCTCTTAATTGGTGACTTGTATGAAAGATTGGATGAAATATAAACTGTCTCTTAATTATATTTATTGAAATTAATTTTTTAGTTAAAAAGCTAAAATAAAATTAAAAGACGAGAAGACCCTATAGAGTTTTATAAATAAATTTATTAATATTATATTTAAAATTTTTAATTGAAATAAATTTATTTATTTTATTGGGGTGATAAAAAAATAAAAAAAACTTTTTTTAAAAAAAATCATTAATAAGTGAGTAAATGATCCAAAATAATTTTGATTAAAAGAAAAAATTACCTTAGGGATAACAGCGTAATTTTTTTTTTTAGTTCAAATAAAAAAAAGAGTTTGCGACCTCGATGTTGGATTAAGGTAAAATTTAGACGCAAAAGTTTAAAATTTTGATCTGTTCGATCATTAAAATCTTACATGATCTGAGTTCAAACCGGTGTGAGCCAGGTTGGTTTCTATCTTTAATAAGCTATAATATTTTAGTACGAAAGGATTAAATATTAAAATTAAATTTATATTTTGGAATTTTAATAAAAATATTTATAAATAAATTAAACTATTTTGGCAGAAAAATGTGATGATTTTAGAATTCATTAATATATAATTTTATTATATAGATAGTAAATGTATATAATAGATTTAATTTTATTTTTTTTAGGTATATTAATTTTAGTTTTAGGAGTTTTAATTGGTGTTGCATTTTTAACTTTATTAGAGCGAAAAATTCTAGGCTATATTCAAATTCGAAAAGGTCCTAATAAAGTTGGATTTATAGGAGTTTTACAACCATTTTCTGATGCTATTAAATTATTTACTAAAGAACAAATTTATCCAAATTATTCAAATTATTTGTCTTATTATTTTTCTCCAGTAGTTAGATTTATATTATCTTTAATAATTTGAATACTAATTCCTTATTATTTTAATATAATTTCATTTAATTTAGGAATTTTATTTTTTTTATGTTGTACAAGATTAGGGGTTTACACAGTAATGATTGCTGGCTGATCTTCTAATTCAAATTATGCTTTATTAGGGGGATTACGTGCAGTAGCTCAAACTATTTCTTATGAAGTTAGTTTAGCTTTATTATTAATATCTAGAGTTATTATAATTATAAGTTTTAATATAATAAATTATATTTTATATCAAAATTTAATTTGATTTATTTTTTTAATGTTACCTTTAAGATTATGTTGGTTTTCATCTAGATTAGCTGAAACAAATCGAACACCATTTGATTTTGCTGAAGGTGAAAGAGAATTGGTTTCAGGGTTTAATATTGAATATAGAAGAGGGGGATTTGCTTTAATTTTTTTAGCCGAATATTCAAGAATTTTATTTATAAGATTATTATTTGTTTTAATTTATTTAGGGGGTTATAATTTAACTTTTTTTTTTTATTTAAAATTAAGATTAATTAGATTTTTATTTATTTGAGTTCGTGGAACATTGCCACGTTATCGTTATGATAAATTAATATATTTAGCTTGAAAAATTTATTTACCTATTTCTTTAAATTTTTTATTATTTTATTTAGGATTTAAAATTATTTTAATATAATAAATATTTTTAGTATAAATTAATAGAATAAAAAATTCTTTCTTAAGTTTTCAAAACAAATGCTTAACAAGCTCATTAATTAAATTATTTAATATAAAAAATTACATTATCTCAATAATTTCTTAATAAAGGATTAATAATATAATAAGAAAAATATAAAATAGTTAAAATTTGTCCTGTAATAATATATGGATTTTCTACTGGTCGTGCTCCAATTCATGTTAGTAAAATAATTGTTGTAACTATAATTCAAAATAAAATTTGATTTAAAGGATAAAATTGAATTCCTTGTATTTTTTTTTTAAATGTTATTGGTAAAATAATTAAAATTAAAATTGATAAAACTAAAGCAATTACTCCCCCTAATTTATTTGGGATTGAGCGTAAAATTGCATATGCAAATAAAAAATATCATTCAGGTTGAATATGGACAGGTGTTACTAATGGGTTAGCTGGAATAAAATTATCTGGATCTCCCAATAAATACGGATTTGTTAATGTTAATAAAATTAAAATGAATAGAATTAAAATAAATCCAATTATGTCTTTAAAAGTAAAAAATGGGTGAAAGGGGATTTTATCTAAATTTCTGTTAATTCCTAATGGATTATTTGAACCTGTTTGGTGAAGGAATAGTAAATGAATTATAGTTATTATTAAAATAATAAAAGGTAAAATAAAATGGAATGTATAAAATCGAGTTAATGTGGCATTATCAATGGCAAATCCTCCCCAAATTCATGTTACTAGAGTGTTTCCTAAGTAAGGAATTGCCGATAAAAGATTAGTAATTACTGTTGCCCCTCAAAATGATATTTGTCCTCATGGTAAAACATATCCTATAAAAGCTGTTGCTATTAGTAAAAATAAAATAATAACTCCTACTATTCATGTTATTTTAAAATTAAATGATTCATAATAAATTCCTCGGCCAATATGAATATAAATGCAAATAAAAAAAAATGAAGCTCCATTAGCATGTAGAGTTCGAATTAATCATCCATAATTTACATTTCGGCAAATATAATTAACTCTATAAAATGCTAATTCAATATTAGCGGTATAATATATAGTTAAAAATAATCCTGTAATAATTTGGATAATTAAACATATTGCTAAAAGTGACCCAAAATTTCATAATGAGGAAATATTTGAGGGAGATGGTAAGTCAATTAATGATCCGTTAATGATTTTTAAGATTGGGTGTGTTTTTCGGAAAGGTTTAAAGTTGTTTATCATTTAATTAATAGAAGATCGAATAGGCCCATAAAAAATATTAGTAATTTTTACTACTGCAATAAGAGTAATAAATAAATAAATTACTATTATTATTATTATTAAAAATGTTTGATTATTATATAATTTTGATAAATTAATTTTATTTTCGTTATTAAAAAATAAATAAATATTAAATAAATTATTTATATCAGTATTATTATTTCTTATATTTATTCATTTTAAATTAAACATAAATAGAATTGAAATTATTAAACTAAATAGAATTATATAAAATAAAATTATTTTAAATAAAAAAGATGAGTTAAATATTTCATTTGAGGCAATTCTAGATACATAAATAAATAATACTAATAATCCCCCTAAAAATGTTAAAAATAAAATATAAGAAAATCAATAGGTTTTAATTAATATTCCTGAAATTAAACAAATGAAAAATGTTTGAATTAAAATTATTAACCCCATAGATAAAGGATGATTTAAAAATATTATTAAAAATGATATTATAATGATTAATAAAGATAAAAATATTTTTGTTATATCAAAGAATAGTTTATAAAAATAATAATTTTGGAGATTATAGATCAAAGAATAGTTTATAAAAATAATAATTTTGGAGATTATAGATAAAGTTTTTTCTTTTTCTTTGAAGTTTTTAATAAGATAAATATATTTTTGGTTTACAAGACCAATGTTTTAATTTTAAACTATAAAAACTAATGATAATTATTTTAAATATGTTAATTGTAATAATAATTATATTTATTATAGGGAATGTAATTTTTATTTCTAATCATAAACACTTATTAATTGTTTTATTAAGTTTAGAATTTATTGTTTTAAGAATTTTTTTTTTTATCTTAATTATATTTATTTTTTTAGAAAATGATATATATATATTAATATTATTTTTAGTTTTTTCTGTGTGTGAAGGTGCTTTAGGTTTATCTATTTTAGTTTCTATAATTCGTACTCATGGTAATGATTATTTTCAAAGCTTTAGATTATTATAAATATGATAAAATTTTTAATAATAATAATTTTTATAATTCCTTTATGTTTTATACAAAATATATTTTGATTGGTTCAAATAATATTATTTTTTTTAATATTTTTATTTATAAATTTAATAATTAGAATCGAATTTTATTCTAATTTAAGATATATGTATTCTTGTGATATTTTATCTTATGGATTAATTTTATTAAGAATTTGAATTTGCATTTTAATAATTATATCTAGAGAAAATTTATTAAAAATAAATTTTTATGCAAATTTTTTTTTATTTAATTTAATTTTTTTAATAATTATATTATTTATAACTTTTAGAGTGATAAATTTATTTATATTTTATTTATTTTTTGAGGGAAGATTAATTCCTACATTAATATTAATTATTGGTTGGGGTTATCAACCTGAACGAATTCAAGCGGGGATATATTTATTATTTTATACATTATTTGCTTCTTTACCTTTATTATTGGGGATTTTTTATATTTTTAATGAATATAATTATATTATAATTTATTTTTTAAAATTTTTTAATTGCAATAATTATTATTTATTATATTTTTCTATAATTATAGCTTTTTTAGTAAAAATACCTATATATTTTGTTCATTTATGATTACCAAAAGCTCATGTTGAAGCCCCAGTTTCAGGTTCCATGATTTTAGCTGGAATTATATTAAAATTAGGTGGATATGGTCTATTACGTGTTATAATTATGTTACAAATAATTGGCTTAAAATTAAATTTAATTTGAGTTACTATTAGATTAATTGGGGGTTTTTATATTAGCTTAAAATGTTTTTGTCAGGTAGACATAAAGTTATTAATTGCTTATTCATCAGTTGCCCATATAAGTATTGTAATTGCTGGGATTATAACTATAAATTATTGAGGTTATATTGGTTCTTATATTTTAATAATTGGTCATGGATTATGCTCATCTGGTATATTTTGTTTAGTTAATATTAATTATGAGCGTTTACATAGACGAAGACTTTATATTAATAAAGGAATAATAAATTTTATACCTTCTATAAGATTATGGTGATTTTTATTAATATCTTCTAATATAGCAGCCCCACCCTCTTTAAATTTGATAGGGGAAATTAGATTAATTAATAGATTAATAAGTTGATCATGAATTTCAATATTAATATTAATATTAATTTCTTTTTTCAGAGCTGGCTATAGATTATACTTATATTCTTATTCACAACATGGTAAATATTATATAGGAATATATAGATTTTATGCTGGGGTATCTCGTGAATATTTATTATTAATATTACATTGATTACCTTTAAATATTATATTTATAAAAATTGATTATGTTATAATTTGATTCTAAACTTAAATAATTTAATAAAAATATTGATTTGTGGTGTCAAAAATATGATAAATTTCATTTTAAGTTATTCAAAAATATTCAATTTGTTTTATCAGATTTTTTTTTTTATTTTTTTTTAGATTAATAAATTTTTTTATATTAATTTATTTTGTTATAAATAATTTAGTTATTTTTTTAGAATGAGAATTAATTTCTTTTAGTTCTATAAGAATTGTTATAAGAATTTTATTGGATTGAATATCATTGTTATTTATTATATTTGTTTCATTAATTTCTTCAGTAGTTATTTTTTATAGAAAGAGTTATATATCTTCTGATTTAAATTTAAATCGTTTTATTATTTTAGTTTTATTATTTGTTTTTTCTATAATTTTATTAATTATTAGCCCTAATATTATTAGAATTTTATTAGGTTGAGATGGATTAGGTTTAGTTTCTTATTGTTTAGTAATTTATTATCAAAATGTAAAGTCTTATAATGCTGGGATATTAACTGCTTTATCTAATCGGATTGGGGATGTTTTTATTTTAATAGTAATTTCTTGAATAATAAATTACGGAAGATGAAATTATTTATTTTATTTAAATTTTATAAAAAATGATTTTTCTATATTTATGATTAGATTAATAATTATTATTGCTGCGATAACTAAAAGAGCTCAGATTCCTTTTAGTTCTTGATTACCTGCAGCTATAGCAGCCCCAACTCCTGTTTCAGCTTTAGTACATTCTTCTACTTTAGTTACTGCGGGGGTTTATTTATTAATTCGATTTAATATTTTATTAGAAAATATATTTATATTGAAAATTTTATTATTATTATCAGGTTTAACTATATTTATGTCAGGAATTTCTGCTAATTATGAATTTGATTTAAAAAAAATTATTGCTTTATCAACTTTAAGACAATTAGGTTTAATAATAAGAATTTTAAGAATAGGTTTACCTGATTTAGCTTTTTTTCATTTATTAACTCATGCAATGTTTAAAGCTTTATTATTTATATGTGCGGGAGTTATTATTCATATAATAAATAATATTCAAGATATTCGTTTTATGGGGGGGATTAGAAATTATGTCCCTATGACTTCATTATGTATAAATGTTTCAAATATAGCTTTATGTGGGATTCCATTTTTAGCGGGGTTTTATTCAAAGGATTTAATTTTAGAAATAGTTTCAATAAGAAATTTAAATTTTTATATTTTTTTTTTATATTATGTATCAACCGGATTAACTATATTTTACAGATTTCGTTTAATAATATATTTAATAATTAATGATTTTAATTTATTATCAATTTATAATTTATATGATGAAGATTATATTATATTAAAAAGAATAATAATATTATTATTTATAAGAATTATCAGAGGTAGATTTTTAATGTGAATGATTTTTCCTTATCCATATATAATTTATTTATCATTTAATATAAAAATAATAGTAATTTATGTTAGATTAATCGGAGGGCTAATAGGATATCTAATTAGAAATATAAATTTTAATTCTGTAAATAAATTTATAACTCTTTATCAGATAAGAAATTTTTTATCTTTAATATGATTTATACCCAATTTATCTACTTATGGTTTAAATTATTATTTTTTAAGTATGGGTCAATTAATATATAAAAATATTGATATAGGTTGAAGAGAATATTACAGAGGTCAAGGGATATTTATAATTTTAAAAAAATATTCTATTTTTTATAATTTATTTCATAATAATAATTTAAAAATTTATTTATATAGTTTTATATTATGAATAATAATTATATTATTTTTATTATTATTAAATTATTTAAATAGCTTATATATTAAGAGTATAATATTGAAGATATTAGGGAGATTAGTTAATCTTTAAATATTAATTTAAATTTATTTATGAAAATAAAATATTTTATTTTTACAATGAAAATGTAATGTTTTTATAAACTACATAAATAGAAATATTAATGGAATTAAACCACTAAAAATTAAGTTAGCAGCTTAATTTTATACTTTATATTTCTTTAATTGGAATATTAAATTCATTAATATCATTAACAGTGATACACCTCTATTTTGGTTTCAATTAATAATTAAATAAGGAGTATAAATAACTCTTTCTTTTAAGTCGAAATTAAATGCAAAATTGCTTCTTATTTATTAAGATAAATTGAATTTTCAATATTTTTTGAATGCAAATCAAATGTTTTTATAAACTATAATCCTTAAAAAATTAATTAGTTCAATTTAATATGTTTTGATTTCATTCATGGTATAATCCAATTAATAAGATTAAAATAAAAAAAAATCTAATTTTTGTTCAAATTAAAAAATTTGTTAATTTAAATAGATTAATAATAGGAAAAATTAAAGCAATTTCAACATCAAAAATTAAAAAGATTACTGTAATTAAGAAAAAATGTAATGAAAAAGGAATTCGAGCCGAAGATTTAGGATCAAATCCACATTCAAATGGTGAAGATTTTTCACGATCTGAAAATGATTTTTTTGATAAAATAATAGATAAAAATATTATAATATTAGAAATTAATGCAATAAAAACTATTATATATAAAATTATAAGAATTATTTATATTAATAAAGAATTAAACTTTTTGATTGGAAGTCAAATATACTAAATATATTATATAAATAAATTAATTTCCTCATCAATAAATAGAGATATAAAGGAATAATCAAACTACATCTACAAAATGTCAATATCATGCAGCTGCTTCAAATCCAAAATGATGATTTATAGAAAAATGTTTATTAATATGACGAATTAAACAAATTAATAAAAATAAAGTTCCAATAATTACATGTAGCCCATGGAATCCTGTTGCTATAAAAAAAGTTGATCCATAAATTCTATCGGCGATGGTAAATGGTGCTTCTAAATATTCATATGCTTGTAAAATAGTAAAGTAAATTCCTAGGACAATAGTAAAAAATAAACCTTGTGTTATTTGTGAACAGTTATTTTCTATAATAGCATGATGAGCTCAGGTGACAGTAATTCCTGAGGAAATTAAAATAATGGTATTTAATAATGGAATTTGGAATGGATTGAATGGTGTAATACTTATAGGGGGTCATATAGAACCAATTTCAATATTTGGTGATAATCTTCTATGAAAAAAAGCTCAAAAAAAAGAAATAAAAAAAAATACTTCAGAAACAATAAAAAGAATTATTCCTCATCGTAATCCTTTTGATACTAAGATTGTATGTTTACCTTGAAATGTTCCTTCACGACATACATCTCGTCATCATTGATATATAGTTAATAAAATAATAATATATCCTAAAATTAATAAATTTATATTAAAATTATGGAATCATTTAACTATTCCTGTAACTAATGTTATGACTCCAATTGCTCCTGTTAAAGGTCAGGGGCTATAATCAACTAAATGAAATGGGTGATTAAAATGATTTTTCATTAGTTTACTTCTCTAGAGTATAAAGTACTTAAAATTGCAATTACATAAGATTGAATAATGGCAACTGCTGATTCTAAGATTAATAATAAAATTTGAACAATAATTAATAAAGAAATAAGATAAGTGGGTAAATTAGATCCAGTTCCTCTTAATAAAGTTATTAATAAATGACCTGCAATTATGTTAGCTGTTAACCGGACTGCTAAAGTTCCAGGTCGAATAATATTTCTAATAGTTTCAATTAATACTATAAATGGTATTAAAATACTTGGGGTTTCTATTGGAATTATATGGATGAATATATGTTGAGTATTATTAATTCATCCATATAATATAAATCTTAATCATAATGGTAAAGAAATAGATAAAGTAATAGTTAAATGACTAGTTCTTGTAAAAATATAGGGAAATAACCCCAAAAAGTTATTAAATAAAATAAATGAAAATATTGAAATAAAAATAAAAGTTGATCCATTAGAATTTTTATTTCTATTTAAAAGTATTTTAAATTCTAAATGTAATTTATTTAAAATAAAATTTCAAAAATAAAAATGACGGTTAGGAATTAATCAAAATGAATAAGGAATAAATATTAACCCAATAAATGTTCTAATTCAATTTAAAGGTAAATTTAGTAAATTAGTAGAGGGATCAAAAATTGAAAATAAGTTAGTTATCATTTTCAAATAAAATTATTTTTTTTTAAAGAAATTTTATTGTCAAAATTTTTATTTGTATTAATAAAAATATAATAATTTATAATATTAAATAAAATAAAAATTATAATAAAAAAAAAAAATGATATAATTCAGTTAATGGGTATTATTTGAGGAATAAAAGAATATTACTTTGAAATGTAATAATTTAAATTTGACATATTTATGTTATGAATTAACTAATTCTTTATCATTAGAAGTAATTGCTAATTTACTATTAGAAGGTTTAAGAGACCATTACTTGCTTTCAGTCATCTAATGAAGAATAATTATTAATTCAATTAATAAAGTTTTTAATTGAAATTCTTTCAATAACAATAGGTATAAATCTATGATTTGCCCCACAAATTTCTGAACATTGACCAAAAAAAATTCCAGGGCGATTAATAAAGAAATTAGTTTGATTTAATCGTCCTGGGTTGGCATCAACTTTTACACCAAGAGATGGAATAGTTCATGAGTGAATTACATCTGTAGCAGTAACCATAATTCGAATTTGATTATTTATAGGTAAAATAATTCGATTATCAACATCTAATAAACGAAAATTTTTATTATTTAATTCATTAGTTGGAATTATATATGAATCAAATTCAATATTATTAAAATCTGAATATTCATATCTTCAATATCATTGATGTCCAATAGATTTTAATGTAATTAAAGGATTATTTAATTCATCAAGTAAATATAATAGTCGTAAAGAAGGTAAAGCAATAAAAATTAAAGTAATAGCTGGAATAATTGTTCAAATTAATTCAATTATTTGACCTTCTAATAAAAATCGATTAATATATTTATTAAAAAATAAATTTATTATTAAATATCCAACTAAAATAGTTGTTATAATTAAAATAATTAATGTATGATCATGGAAAAAAATGATTTGTTCTATTAAAGGAGATGCTCTATTTTGTAAATTTAAATTAGATCATGTTGCCATTTCTAAAAAAAGGATAATCCTTTATAAATGGGGTTTAAATCCATTACATATAATCTGCCATATTAGAAGTTACTTAAAATTGGAAGTTCATTATATGAATGTTCTGCTGGAGGTAAATTTTGATATCATTCAATTGAAGATGATAAATTTAATGAAAATAAAATAATTCGTTGATTAATTATAGATTCTCAAATAATAATTAAAATTAATATAACTGCTAATAAAGAAATATATGACCCTAATGATGAAATAATATTTCATGAAATGTAAGCGTCAGGGTAATCTGAGTATCGACGAGGTATTCCAGCTAACCCTAAAAAGTGTTGTGGGAAAAAGGTTAGGTTTACTCCAATAAATATAGTAAAAAATTGAATTTTTAAGAAATAAGGATTTAAATTTAATCCTGTAAATAAAGGATATCAATGAATAAATCCTCCTATAATAGCAAAAACTGCTCCTATTGATAAAACATAATGAAAATGGGCTACAACATAATATGTATCATGTAAAGCGACATCAATAGATGAATTAGCTAATACTACTCCAGTTAAGCCCCCTACAGTAAATAAAAAAACAAATCCTAATCTTCATAAAATTGAAGGTCTATAATTAATTTGTGTTCCGTGAAGAGTTGCTAATCAACTAAAAATTTTAATTCCTGTTGGTACAGCAATAATTATAGTTGCAGAAGTAAAATAAGCTCGGGTATCAATATCTATTCCAACAGTAAATATGTGGTGAGCTCAAACAACAAATCCTAATAACCCAATTGCTATTATAGCATAAATTATCCCTAGAGATCCAAAAGTTTCTTTTTTTCCTCTTTCTTGAGAAATAATATGTGAAATTATACCAAATCCAGGTAAAATTAAAATATAAACTTCAGGATGACCAAAAAATCAAAATAGATGTTGATAAAGAATTGGGTCTCCCCCTCCTGCAGGGTCAAAAAAAGAAGTATTTAGATTTCGATCAGTTAATAATATAGTAATAGCTCCAGCTAATACTGGCAATGAAAGAAGTAATAATAAAGCTGTAATACCTACAGCTCAAACAAATAAAGGTATTTGATCAAAAGATAAGCCATTAATTCGTATATTAATAATAGTAGTAATAAAATTAATAGCCCCTAAAATAGAAGAAATTCCAGCTAAATGTAAGGAAAAAATTGCTAAATCTACTGATCTTCCCCCATGGGCAATATTAGATGAAAGAGGGGGGTATACAGTTCATCCAGTTCCTGCTCCATTTTCTACAATTCTTCTGGAAATTAATAAAGTTAATGAGGGGGGGAGAAGTCAAAAACTTATATTATTTATTCGTGGGAAAGCTATATCTGGGGCCCCTAATATTAAAGGTACTAATCAATTTCCAAATCCTCCAATTATAATAGGTATAACTATAAAAAAAATTATAATAAAAGCGTGAGCTGTAACAATAGTATTATAAATTTGATCATCTCCAATTAATGATCCGGGATTACCTAATTCAGCTCGAATTAATAAACTTAAAGAAGTTCCTACTATTCCTGCTCAAATTCCGAAAATAAAGTAAAGTGTTCCAATATCTTTATGATTTGTTGAATAAAGTCATTTTCGCAATTTATTATAATAAAATGGCTGAGGTTATAAGCGATAAATTGTAAATTTATTAACAAGAAATATTCTTTTTTATTAAGCTTTATATTCAAATAAATGATATAAAATTGCAAATTTTATGGTATAATAAAAATTATTAAGGCTTAAAGAAATTTTCTTTATAAATAATTTTGAAGATTATTAGTTTATTTAACTTAAAACCTTTTATAAATAAAAAAAAGTTCTTAAAATTATTCCTGTTATAGAAATAAATGAAAATAAATTTAAATTAAAAATTATTTTATTTTTAAAATTTATTTTAATTCATTTTAATTTAAGATAATTAAATATAAAAGAAGAATAAATAATACGAATATAAAAAAATAATATAATTAATCTTGATATAATAAGAATAAAAATCAAAATATAAAAATTATTTAATATAAGAAAATTAATAATAATTCATTTAGGGAAAAACCCAATGAATGGGGGTAATCCCCCTAAAGATAAAAAATTAATTATAAATCTTAATTTAATTATATAATTAATATTTAAAAAAAATAATTGATTAATAAAAAATAAATTTATTATATAAAAAAAAAAACATATAATTCTAATTAAAAATGAATATATAATAAAATAAAAAATTCATAAATTTTCTCTAATTATTATAGCAGATAATATTCATCCTAAATTATTAATTGATGAAAATGTTATAATTTTTCGTAAAGAAGTTTGATTTAATCCTCCAATTGATCCAATAATAGCATTTATAATGATAATAATAATTAAAAAATTTTTATTAAAATAATATGACAATAAAATAATGGGGGTAATTTTTTGTCAAGTTATTAAAATAAAATTGTTTATTCAAGATAAACCTTCAACAATATTAGGAAATCAAAAATGAAATGGGGCAGATCCTATTTTTATTAAAAGGGATGAATTAATTATGATTGAAATAAGATTATTTATTTCAAAATTTTTAAAAATAAATAATTTTAATAAAATACAAAATAAAAAATTAATTGAAGCAATAGATTGAGTAAGAAAATATTTTAAAGAAGCTTCAGAAGTTATTAAGTTTTTTGAATTAGAAATTAAAGGGATAAATCTCAATAAATTAATTTCTAATCCAATTCAACAACCAAATCAAGAATTAGAAGAAATTGAAATTATTGTGCTAAAAAATAAAATAAAATAAAAAAATATTTTATTAGAATTATAAGTTATGAAGATTATATTTTAGTGTAAGATGCACTATAGATTTTGATTCTGTAAGGTTTAGTTTAATTCTAAAAAATATAATAAAGGTAGAAATCTACTTAATTTATCCTATCAGAATAATCCTTTAATCAGGCACTTTATTTTTAAAAAAAAGGACTATCCTTTATATTTGGGGTATGAGCCCAAAAGCTTATTTTAGCTTATTTTTAA